TGAACGTCTTTCTTCGTAGCAGGATCGGGGGAAAGAATGGGAAAGACGATTTCACTATATTTCTTACCGGGAACAGGGCCTATCACAAGAATATTTTTTTTATCGGGACGATAACTCTGAAAAGAAAGATTTCCTATCTTTTCTTTCAACTCAGGAGAAATACGGTCGGGCGGCGCTAATTCGAATCCCTCGGGCAAAATAAGAACAGCACCCACATTTAACCCTCCCTTTTTCCCATTACCAAGAACTTGTTTCAGTTGCATATCATAAGGAATTCGAAGAACTGCTTCAAATACAGTATCGGGAAGCACAGTTTGGGGAACTTCAATATCCACGGGCTTATTAGCTAAATGGCAATTGGCACATACAATTCGTCCGGTTGCTTCTCGTGGGTTTTCATAACCCTGCTGCGCAAAAATGGGATATGCATTTGAAATAGATGTCCGAGTTATTACGTATATCATGATCGATACAGAAATCGATCGAATCATCTGTTCCTTTACCCAAGAAAAAGTATTTCTATTTTCCATATCCAATCGCAGATCCCAGAATTTCTACAATAAATTAGATAGGTAGCTAAGCTAATCTAGTTCCCTATACACGAGTCTGTTGTCATTCTACTGCAACAGTTGTACTGGAATGATGAATACCTTGAGCAGGTAGAAATAGAAAGAATTTTGCTAAAATGGAAAAGGGCTTTCTTTCTAAAGGAAGAAAGATGCTAATTTGATTAATATCAGGAAATCGAATGAGTTTATGCTTCACTAATTGAATGATAAATGACTACAAGCGAAGGAGATAGACGGTTTAAAGAAAAAAAGATCCAAAATTTAAAACATGTATCTAGAATCACTGGAAAACTACAAACAAAAATAGTGAAAATTAGCTCATTAGGAGCCCATCCAAGATCGTTGTAGACCCAACGAATTAGTAGTTCCCAACCGCGGGTGGAGTGAAATCCAACAAAAAAATCAGTAACTAAAAGAATCAAAAAAGCTTTTATTGAGTCATTTAAGTTATAGAAGAATTCCTGAACCCAAGAATTCAAAATGACAAGTTCCTCTTTACCCAGAAAAAAAGAACCACTTAGAATAGCCAAACAGATTATATTTGTCGAGAAATGCAAAATGATATGGAGATGATCCTCATTATCTATTTTGACCAATTGTATTATTTCCTTGTGTATTCCTATAGGAGGTTTTTGTACATGTGTCTTCGGTTTCTCTTTTATCATTTCGTCCAAGAGAAAAAGTTCTTCTAATTCTATGAATCTTTCTAGAACCTTTTTCTCTTGAATATCAGTTAAGAGAGTTTCAGATTGCCTGGTATTCCACCAATTCTTAATCCAAAGTTCCAGACATTTGTTAAAAGAGAAAGAGACTCCCCAGGGCAAAAGTACGATAAATACAAGATATAGGAAAGAAGGCAATGCTTTCTTTTTTTTCATTTTTGATCTGTAAATTGAGTTGTTAATGAATCTGCTTCATTCGCTGACTATTTCATTCGCTGACTCTATATGATATTTCTTTTTATTTGAAGCAAAAATTCTATAACAAGGTTTGAGACCTTGTATCTATTCCTCTTTTTTGTATACTAGTGGAATTTCATTGCATTGGGTTCTTTCTTAGATCTAGATGGAGTGGAATAGAGAAATAGAATAAAAAAAAAAGCCCTTTCAGATGAAAATGGAAGAATATTATGCCATATATCTCACTTGGACAAAACAAATTAGAAGCAATTTTCTCTTATCCTCGTTTGTTCCTTTCTTTAGATAAATACTCAAAAATCTCCTTACAATAACGAATCCAATTCATTCAATTCATTTCAAAAAAATTAAATCGGTATTCAAAATACTTCAATTGGTACGCGCAAGAAATAGGCCAATTCGGCAGCTTTTTGTTCAATTTCTCGTGGAGTAAAAAACTTCTCATCAGTACGAGTCAAGGGAATGACCCCCTGGCCCCGGATTTCCATATAAAGGATACGACGAGGATAAAGACCCTCTTTAACCTGAATTCTAATTGATTGGATATCCCGCATAAGGAATCGAAGGAAGACGCGACGTTTTATTCCAGGGAATCCCCAACGAAAAATGCACACTATTCCCTCTTTTCTATCGAATCGGTCATAACCACTGCCTACATTCCACAAAATAGTGCACCACAAGTAGGAGCTAATGAATAGGCCCGCGATTCCGTAGAAAGACATCACGACCCCCTGTGGAAAAAAAAGAATTTGTTGAGATGGAAGTACAGATATCATATTCTTACCAAGATAACTGGAAGCCCCAACCGATAAAAATCCTAGTGAACCTAGAAAAAGAATACAGGCCCAGAAAAAATTACCTCTTTTTCGAGAACCTTTTAGAAGTTCTATCCATATGTGTTCTGATCGCCAATTCATATTAGATATACTAAATCCAGCAGCGGTCGATTGAAATTGAGAGAATAAGCTAAATGATTTTGACTTTACTTTTTTTGATTCTGAAATCGCCTTCAGTAACTAGTACTCCTGTGAAATAATTGGTTAGATACATTGACTTTCTATTCAAAAAATATCTGTTGATCTACTTAAAATAAAACTCGCTATACCCGGCTCCGCATATGCATGCATTTATGCTCGTAGCCTATATCCGCATCCATAGCCGTTTTTCATTTGTGTGTAGAAAGAGCCACATACCCTACCATATTATATTACTTACACTAAAAAATATCTGTATTATGATCCTGCGTGGAAATACATTGAGAAAATTCGGCCCCATCGGTTCTAGACAATCTTATTTTTCTGCACATAAAGAAATAAAGAAGCCATTGCAATTGCCGGAAATACTAAGCCTACTAAAGGCACGAAAATAGAAGGTAAGTTAAAATCCGTCATAGAATAGGTGTCTCAATTCAAATTTACTATTTCTATCTATTCGAAAAATATCTTAGGATTCTTATAATATAATTAAGTATATCTATTATAAGGAATATTGACTATTGTATTTTTTAGTTTGCAAAATAAAGATTTTTTATAGAATACTATAGAATACTTTAGTATTCTATAAAAAAAAATGAATGGAATGGATAATAAGAAAATTGCAAAAAAGGAGATTAAAAAGATTTGATTTTTCTTTTCCCGTCCTCATGGCCTTTCTATCCTTCTAATCGAACTTGAAATTGGATTCAAAAGAAAGCGATTGTGAAAATGAAATACCTCTTTCAGAATACCCTTTAAAAAAGGTCTCAGTACGACTTTTAGTCGAATGCGCCCATTTCGAATCCTAAATCAGTTTCGTCTACCTACTTCCACATGCAATACTTCTTCAACCACTCTCGGACCCCCACAAACGCAAGATGCGCGTCAGGTTTTGAAATAAGGATATCCCCCAACCCCAGTATACCGAAACTCGCTCTTATCCTATCCCACCGGTTGTAAGGATTCATACATAGGGCTTTTTAGTTGATTGATAGTGCCGTAAAGTTGAAGCTTTTTTAGACTTTTTTATTAAGCTGTAATTTCCTTCCTGCATACGTGCTCCTCTATCCTCTAGAAGCTCATACAATAATGCGCGGTAAAGGCGGAAAAATAGCATACTCAATCAAAATCAAAGGGCAAATTCTCTTACCTACTACAGATCTCATACTACCCCCTTAGACTTTTTAAGGCGATATACCACCCAAAGGGTATGAAAATGCCGGGTGGAGTTAGCTTTTCGACGAAAACCCGTCCCGTGCAGCGAAGTCCTGTTAGTAAGACCCCGCGCAAGACACAAGAATGGATTATAGAAGAATATTATTCCGAATACTCCTCCGGACGCGTATAGTAGCATTGCGATTCCTAATCTTTTTTCATTGATTCTTTCCCAATAAATAAAGACTTTTTCTGTAAATACTGCGTATTTGATTCCATTATCATATGATAATACTATATTTGTATTTATTTATTGTATTATACCTTTATATATTCTAAATATATAGAATAGAGGAATCTCGATTTGTCAAGTCTCATGATCGTATCAAGATCTATTTTTATTCGGCTCAATCTTTTTTTTAAGATTGAGCCGAGTTTAATTGCAATCAATTAGAAGAATAAAGAAGAATTACTGCATTTCGTAACTGCTTTTTTCTCTTTCTATTTCGCTTCTTTTTTATTTAGACCTTCTTTATATCTAGTTTTATCTACTTATCTATAGTATCTACCGGCTCGAACTCAAATTTGATCGCCTTCCATATTTCACAAGCTGCGGCTAGTTCAGGACTCCATTTGCAAGCTGCTCGGATAATTTCATTACCTTCACGAGCAAGATCGCGCCCTTCGTTACGAGCTTGTACACAAGCTTCTAAAGCCACCCGATTAGCTACTGCACCAGGTGCATTTCCCCAAGGATGTCCTAAAGTTCCTCCACCAAATTGTAATACGGAATCATCTCCAAAGATTTCGGTCAGAGCTGGCATATGCCAAACATGAATACCCCCTGAAGCCACCGGTATAACACCTGGCATAGATACCCAGTCCTGAGTGAAAAAGATACCGCGAGCACGATCTTTTTCAATAAAATCATCGCGCAATAAATCAACAAAACCTAAAGTCATTTCGCGTTCCCCTTCTAACTTACCTACTACTGTACCGGCGTGGACATGATCTCCCCCAGACATACGCAATGCTTTAGCTAATACACGAAAATGCATACCATGATTTTTCTGTCTATCAATAACTGCATGCATTGCCCGGTGAATGTGAAGAAGTAGGCCATTGTCGCGGCAATAATGAGCCAAAGTAGTATTTGCGGTGAATCCCCCAGTTAAGTAGTCATGCATTACAATAGGAACCCCTAATTCCCTCGCAAATATAGCTCTCTTCATCATTTCTTCGACTGTACCTGCAGTCGCATTCAAGTAATGCCCCTTGATTTCACCGGTTTCGGCCTGTGATTTATAAATTGCTTCGGCACAAAAGACAAAACGGTCCCTCCAGCGCATAAATGGTTGTGAGTTTACGTTTTCATCATCTTTGGTAAAATCAAGTCCACCGCGTAGACACTCATAACACGCTCTACCGTAATTTTTTGCGGATAATCCCAATTTTGGTTTAATAGTACATCCCAAAAAAGGACGGCCGTACTTGTTCAACTTATCCCTTTCAACTTGGATACCATGAGGCGGACCTTGGAAAGTTTTTGAATAAGTAGGGGGAATTCGCAGATCCTCCAGACGTAGAGCGCGTAGGGCTTTGAAACCAAATACGTTACCCACAATGGAAGTAAACATGTTAGTAACAGAACCCTCTTCAAATAGGTCTAATGGATAAGCTACATAAGCGATAAATTGATTTTCCTCCCCAACAACGGGCTCGATGTGATAGCATCGCCCTTTGTAACGATCAAGACTGGTAAGTCCATCAGTCCAAACAGTTGTCCATGTACCAGTAGAAGATTCGGCAGCTACTGCAGCCCCTGCTTCTTCGGGCGGAACCCCGGGCTGAGGAGTTACTCGGAATGCTGCCAAGATATCAGTATCCTTGGTTTCATACTCCGGGGTGTAATAAGTCAATTTATAATCCTTAACACCAGCTTTAAATCCAACACTTGCTTTAGTTTCTGTTTGTGGTGACATAAGTCCCTCCCTACAACTCATGAATTAAGAATTCTCACAACGACAGGGTCTACTCGATATGGATTAGGCGTAAATGAAACCTTTGCAAAAATCTTTTAAAACAAAAAGGGTATTCAATTAATATCAACTCATTAAAGAAAATGGAGGGCATGCTTAAGTTAATGAATATGTTTCATTCATATATAATGCGTACACCCTGTGTATGTTCTATCCTATAGGAATTCTACTATAGGAATTCGATAGGAATTGAGTTGTTGTTATGGTAAGTTAACATGGTTCGTTATTAAACCATGGATTTGATTCACCAAATCCATCATTATTGTATACTCTTTGATAGATATAGCGCAACCCAAATCAATCCCTAATCCTTATTTTACAAGTTCTTAATAGGCCCCTTTCTTATTTTGAATGTAAATACCTAAATACTAAGAAAATTCTCTGTTGACAGCAATCTATGCTTCACAGTAGTATATATTTTGTATATCGAAGTCCTAGATAGGAAAGTAGAGTAGGGACAGATCCTCCACAAAAGGCGAAATGTATATGAAAAAAAAGATTGATTGAACTTTCCAACGGACTCATTCCATGAGTAAACGATTGAATGGGATTCGCTTGGGCAACGAAATCAAGTCCTCGTCCCCCTTTCTCTCTTATTGAATTAACTAATTCATTTCCTTTTGACTTTTGGATTTTTGGCTATTTTTTTGGATTTGATTTGGCATTATTCAACAAGAAAAAATTCGACAAATTCCTTTTTTTTTTGAAAATTATGTGATAATTATGAGAACCAATCCTACTACTTCTCGTCCCGGGGTTTCCACAATTGAAGAAAAAAGCATAGGGCGTATCGATCAAATTATTGGACCCGTGCTGGATATCACTTTTCCCCCGGGCAAGTTACCTTATATTTATAACGCTTTGGTAGTCAAGAGTAGAGACACTGCCGGTAAGCAAATTAATGTGACTTGTGAGGTACAACAATTATTAGGAAATAATCGAGTTAGAGCTGTAGCTATGAGTGCTACAGACGGGTTGATGAGAGGATTGGAAGTGATTGACACGGGAGCTCCTCTCAGTGTTCCAGTCGGTGGAGCTACTCTCGGACGAATTTTCAACGTTCTTGGGGAACCTATTGACAATTTGGGTCCTGTAGATATTAATGCAACATTCCCTATTCATAGATCTGCGCCTGCCTTTATCGAGCTAGATACGAAATTATCCATCTTTGAAACAGGTATTAAGGTGGTCGATCTTTTAGCTCCTTATCGACGTGGAGGAAAAATAGGACTATTTGGGGGGGCTGGAGTAGGTAAAACAGTACTCATCATGGAATTAATCAACAACATTGCTAAAGCTCATGGAGGCGTATCCGTATTTGGCGGAGTAGGGGAACGGACTCGTGAAGGAAATGATCTTTATATGGAAATGAAGGAATCCGGAGTAATTAATGAAAAAAATTTGGAGGAATCAAAGGTAGCTCTAGTCTATGGTCAAATGAATGAACCGCCGGGAGCTCGTATGAGAGTTGGTTTAACTGCCCTAACTATGGCAGAATATTTCCGAGATGTTAATAAGCAAGACGTGCTTCTATTCATCGATAATATCTTTCGTTTTGTTCAAGCAGGATCGGAGGTATCCGCCTTATTAGGGAGAATGCCCTCCGCAGTGGGTTATCAACCTACTCTTAGTACAGAAATGGGTTCTTTGCAAGAAAGAATTGCTTCTACAAAAAAGGGATCCATAACTTCGATCCAAGCAGTTTATGTACCTGCGGACGATTTGACCGACCCTGCTCCTGCCACAACATTTGCACATTTGGATGCTACTACCGTACTTTCCAGAGGATTAGCTTCCAAGGGTATTTATCCAGCAGTAGATCCTTTAGATTCAACCTCAACTATGTTACAGCCTCGGATCGTTGGCAACGAACATTATGAAACTGCGCAAAGAGTTAAGGAAACTTTACAACGTTACAAAGAACTTCAGGACATTATCGCAATTCTTGGGTTGGATGAATTATCAGAGGAGGATCGTTTAACTGTAGCAAGAGCACGAAAAATTGAACGTTTCTTATCACAACCGTTCTTTGTGGCAGAAGTTTTTACCGGTTCTGCAGGAAAGTATGTTGGTCTTGCAGAAACAATTAGGGGATTTCAACTAATCCTTTCCGGAGAATTAGACGGCCTACCCGAACAAGCTTTTTATTTGGTGGGTAACATCGATGAAGCTAGCACGAAAGCTATAAACTTAGAAGAGGAGAACAAATTGAAGAAATGAAATTAAATCTTTATGTACTAACTCCTAAGCGAATTATTTGGGATTGTGAAGTGAAAGAAATCATTTTATCTACTAATAGTGGCCAAATTGGCGTATTACCAAACCACGCCCCCATTAACACAGCTGTAGATATGGGTCCTTTGAGAATACGCCTCCTCAACGACCAATGGTTAACGGCGGTTCTGTGGAGCGGTTTTGCGAGAATAGTTAATAATGAGATCATCATTTTAGGAAATGATGCGGAACTGGGTAGTGACATTGATCCGGAAGAAGCTCAACAGGCACTTGAAATAGCCGAAGCTAACTTGAGTAGAGCTGAGGGTACGAAAGAGTTGGTTGAAGCGAAGCTAGCTCTCAGACGAGCTAGGATACGAGTCGAGGCTATCAATTGGATTCCCCCATCCAATTGAATACAATCCAATGGTTTAGTTGATACAAAGAAAAAGGGAAGAGGGGTAGAAAAAGTTATTAGATAGCGAAGCGAAGTAAGTCCAATGCTATCTAGTAATTTTTCTACCTACCTACCTACTATTGGATTTGAACCAATGACTCCCGCCGTATGAAAGCAATACTCTAACCACTGAGTTAAGTAGGCAATTTATCACCACAAAGGAAGACCCATTACTTCGATCGATTATAGATCGAATCCTTTTTATAAGCAATACTGCTCCGTTATTGGTATGTTATATAGTAAACAGATCAAAGGGATATCCTCTGGCATTAGAGAATATTCATCTTGACAAGAAATTATCTATATGTTAAGATATCTCTGACAAGGGCTATAGCTCAGTTCGGTAGAGCAACTCGCTTACACGTGCGCCAATGCTTTTCAAGGGAGCTTATTATGCAATGAACATAATTGATCTTATTGCAAAATCAATGTCTTACTTCATGGATTCGAGAGAATAGGAGAACAGTAGCCTGACAAACAGTCGGTTCAGTCCGATTCAGGTGCCAATTCAGGTGCCTAATCAAATAGAACCCTTATTGATTTGCTAGTTGATAAGGTAAATATCCAGCCCACTAAATGCTAGGCGTAATGAGGATAAGGGCCTCCAAAAAACTTCTTTTCGTTCTATGAACTTTAAGGTGTATGAAGTCTCATAGTCAACTCTTGCAGCGGAACGATAGAGACTCCATTTCACTTAGGTTGATTTAATTTAGGCCGGAGGCAGACCTAAGTCAAGGTAATCCTCCTTTGAAACACTTTGGTATTGCTCCTAGATAGATCATAATACAAATAATCAATCAGAGCACAGGGAGCCATCTCATTATCTTTCCGTAAAGAAAAACTATGGTGGACTAACTGATCTTTACATCAGTTGATGAAAGAGCCCAATGCAAAAAAATGCATGTTGGGTCTTTGAAACAGTTCGAATCATTTCGATAATAATCCGTTTGATCTGTTTTACCGAGAAGGTCTACGGTTCGAATCCGTATAGCCCTAATATGTCCTTTTTTTAGATTTTAGGATAGAGATCCTATGTTTCCTTTAGTATAGTTTTCATTTCCTCATTAGTACTTGTTTATAGACTGGACGGTCGCTTGCGCCATAGAATAGAGATAAAAGCATTACCACAGGCTCATTCATCGAAAATCTTAGAGACAGGAAAAGAAAAACGAATTTCTATCAAATCAATAGAAGGAAGGATCCCTTACCTGATTTGAATTCCATCCTCCTTCAAATAGGATATGCTCTAAGTCCCTAGACTTCCCTATAATAACTGCAATGATTTTCTCCATCTTGCGAATTCCTACTTTGTTTGAAGTATATTACTTTGCTTATATATACATTATCTAAATCGATCTACTTTCTATAAAATAGAAAAATTGAAATAAAATCCAAAAATAAAGAAAGAGTAAATAAGAAAACAGAATATTCTGTCTCATAGTTCTGAAATAGAGTTCTTTATTTTTATAGTATTACTCCTCATTAGGCTGCATACATTAGTCATCCTATCTTAATTAGGTTCTAATTATAAATAGAATGGAAATCAAAAAGAAAGGGAGTCGGGATTCCATTGGATGAATCTTTAAAGAAGACAGGGCACAGAGGAAACAAAGGCTAAACTAAGTGCTTTGATTTGAGCAAAACGGATTCTTGTTTCACCGAGGAAAAGAGAGAA